TAAAAAATAATTTTAATAATGTAAATAAAAACATTTTGGGCCCGCAAATAAATTACTCGAGATTTTCCTGTTTCCGGGGGGTTTACAGGAACGTTAGTCATCTCAGGAGTTTAGGGGGGTAGGGGGGTTTAACGCGCAAAAGCCGAGAGGGGGTAACTTAGATATCTTTCGAGTAAATATCACTAATTATGCTCTTGATAACCTAATATGCAATTCTTTTAAGAAAGACTTTCCACCATTCATACTATTTCCTTGCTTCCAAGGAGATGTACAACCTTATTAATCTAGAGGTCTGTGCACTGTGAAATGTCTATTGAAAGGAGAAAAAAAAAAAGAGAACCCCTTGCCCGATGGAAAGAACGCTCGGCATGCTGGGAGCTCCCGCTTGTGTACTCCACCATTAACTTATGTAAGCGTCGATGAAAGTGTGAGGAATAATATCAATATATGGCCCTGAAGTAGGAACCAAATGCCAGGAATAATTCACTGTGTGAAACCCCCACGATAGTTGTCCCTCACCTTCAATAACCGTTAGCATTAAGAAATGGACTTGTTGGTCGGCTCTTACTACATTAAACTTCTGATGATGAAGAGGTGTTGGGTAATGGTATAACTTGACTTATGAGTTTACGTGTTCGGTCTTAAATGTCGCCTATTGAATATCAGTATCATTGGATATGTCTCTACATGCTTTATGTAAGTTAGTTGATATATGTAATACTTGAATGGTATATTACTAGTAATGGGGATTAAACATATATGTCCTTGAATACTATTGATTTGGTTAATATAAATTAATGGTGTTAATACATATATGTACTAAAATTTATCAAAGAATAGTTTAACTAAGAATCCTGGCTTTGGGAGCCAGGGGTGGGAGTTAAAATCTCCTTTCTTTGAGCAATAGGGGGGAGTTTAACCTCCGACAACTGGTTTACAAGACCAGGGCTCTAACGCTGAGCTACTAATGCAAGCTCATTCAAGTGCTTTATTCTCTACATAGCCTGCTAATGGCGTAAGGACTAAAAAGAGGAAGAAGTATAGGAAGGATGCGATTTGGCCAATAATAACGAAAGGGTGCGTGACGGGTATACCTCCAATTCAAGTAAGAATCACGACGTCTGCGATGAGGGCTCAAAATAGGAACTGTGTTACAGGCCGGAACGTGAGGCTTCGTTGTTTTGAGGTGTGGAGAATGGGAACAAGTATTAAGATAAGGATAGAAGCTAGGAGGGCTAAAACGCCTCCTAATTTATTGGGGATGGAGCGTAGGATAGCGTAGGCGAATAGGAAGTACCATTCGGGCTTAATGTGAGGAGGAGTGACTAGAGGATTGGCTGGTGTGAAGTTGTCTGGGTCTCCTAATAGGTTGGGTGAAAAAAGGGCTAGGCTTGCGAGGGCAATAAGAAGGGCAGCGAATCCTAGTAGGTCTTTGTAGGAGAAATAAGGGTGGAAAGATACTTTGTCTGCATCGGAGTTTAATCCCAGAGGATTATTTGATCCGGTTTCGTGAAGAAACAGAAGATGAATGAGGGTTGCACCTGCAATAACAAAGGGAAACAGGAAGTGGAAGGCAAAGAATCGGGTAAGGGTGGCATTGTCTACTGAGAACCCCCCTCAAATTCATTGTACTAGGGCATTGCCCACGTAAGGTACGGCGGAAAGTAGGTTGGTAATAACAGTGGCACCTCAGAACGACATTTGTCCTCAAGGTAGTACGTAACCAACAAAAGCAGTTATTATTACTAGAAGAAGAAGGACTACTCCAATGTTTCATGTCTCTTTATTAAGGTAGGATCCATAGTAGAGACCTCGGCCAATGTGAGCATAGATGCATACAAAGAAGAAAGATGCGCCGTTGGCGTGGAGATTTCGGATAAGCCAGCCATAGTTTACATCTCGGCAGATGTGGGCCACGGAGGAGAAGGCAGTGGCAATATCAGAGGTGTAGTGTATGGCCAAAAATAGACCTGTGAGGATCTGAGCAACTAGACAAAGTCCTAGAAGGGATCCAAAGTTTCATCACACTGAGATGTTTGAGGGGGCGGGTAAATCAACTAGGGCGCCGTTTGCGATTTTCAGAAGGGGGTGTGTCTTTCGTAGACTTGCCATTAAAGGTTCTTGTAGTTGAATAACAACGGTGGTTTTTCAAGCCATTGGTTCTGGTTAAAGTCCTGGCAGGAATTATGACTTACATTATGTCCTTGTTTTTATTTGGGTTGGTGTTAGGGTTGGTAGCGGTTGCTTCTAACCCTTCTCCGTACTTTGCTGCATTAGGGTTGGTTGTTGTAGCGGGTATGGGTTGTGGTGTATTGGTGGGGCATGGGGGCCCGTTTTTATCTTTAGTTTTATTTTTAATTTATCTTGGGGGAATACTAGTTGTGTTTGCGTATTCTGCGGCACTTGCTGCTGAGCCCTACCCTGAGAGCTGAGTAAGTGGTCCTGTAGTGGGGGACATAATCATATACTTAGTAGGAGTGGGTGTAGCTTCTAGTGTATTTTGAGGGGGTTGATATGAAGCTTCTTGGGTGCCGGGAGATGAGTTCGGAGAGTTCTCTGTTCTGCGGGGGGATGTTGGAGGGGTTGCGTTGATGTATTCCTTAGGGGGAGGTATATTAGTAATTAGTGCCTGGGTCTTACTTTTAACTTTGTTTGTCGTATTAGAGCTAACGCGAGGCTTAAGCCGGGGGGCTCTTCGAGCAGTTTAGCGGGTGAGTAGGAGGGCGGCCAGGGTCAGGGTAAGGAGGAATAAGGTTAAATATGTCTTGATTATTCCCTGTTGAGTATTGCTTGTTGTGGTAATTAGGCCCATATTAGAGGCAGCTACGGCCTTGGGGCCAACTTTTTCTAATCAGGTCTGGTCAATTAGTTGACTAGCAAGGGTTTGTCCTAGTACTAAGTTTAGTTTAGGGGTAAATCGGTGAATGATTGATGGGAAGAACCCTAGTATATTAGAGAAGTGATGTAGGACTAAGCGGGGGGTGACTTTGTATTGTTTATTAGTTAGGGTTGCCAATTCTAGGGCAATTAGTAGTCCTATGATGGTTACGGTCAGGGCGGCTAGTTTGAGCAAAGGGGGTATAGATATTACAGGGGTTTTTAGTGGGGTAATGCTTGAGGTAATTAGGAGACCGGCAACAATACTGCCTCAGGCAAGTCGTTTTAAGGGGTTGATAACTGAAGGATTATTTTCATTGATTGGGGAGATAGCGTTAAATCGTGGGTGGGCCATGGAGACAAAAAATACTACTCGGAGGCTGTAGATGGCTGTAAATGAGGTAGCTAGGAGGGTGAGAACTAGGGCCCAGGCGTTTAGGTGAGATGTGTTTAGTGCTTCGATGATAGCATCTTTAGAGAAGAAGCCTGCTAAGAAGGGGGTGCCCGTAAGGGCTAGACTTCCAATAGTAAGACAGGTTGATGTAAAGGGAGCGAGGTGGTGTATGCCCCCCATTTTGCGGATATCTTGTTCGTCATTTAGGCTGTGAATAATTGAACCAGAGCAGAGGAATAACATTGCTTTAAAGAAAGCGTGCGTGCAAATGTGGAGGAAGGCTAGTTGAGGTTGGTTTAGTCCAATAGTGACTATTATTAAACCAAGTTGGCTGGAGGTAGAAAATGCTACGATTTTCTTAATGTCATTTTGGGTCAGGGCACAGGTGGCCGTAAATAGGGTTGTCAAAGCACCAAGACAAAGGCAGGTGGTTAAGGCTGTTTGGTTATTCTCTAGTAGGGGGCTTGTCCGTACAAGCAGAAAGATACCTGCAACAACTATAGTGCTCGAGTGCAGTAGGGCAGAGACTGGCGTGGGACCCTCCATGGCAGAGGGGAGTCAAGGATGAAGGCCAAATTGGGCTGATTTTCCTGTGGCGGCAATAATGAGCCCAAGGAGGGGGAAGGTAAGGTCGAGGTCTTTTGTAGCTATAAAAATTTGCTGTAGTTCTCAGGAGTTGGTGTTGGTTGCTAATCATGCTATTGAGAAAAGTAATCCAACGTCCCCAACCCGGTTATAGACGACTGCCTGAAGGGCTGCTGTGTTTGCGTCTGCTCGTCCATACCATCAGCCGATGAGAAGGAATGATATGATACCTACACCCTCCCAGCCGATAAAAAGTTGAAATAAATTGTTTGCTGTAACAAGAATAATTATAGCGATAAGGAAAACCAAGAGGTATTTAAAAAATCGGTTTATGTAGGGGTCTGCATGTATATATCAGGATGCAAATTCTAGAATAGATCAGGTGACGTAGAGAGCAATGGGGGTAAAAATAACTGAATAGTGGTCAAATTTGAAGCTAATATTAACGTCGAAGGTTGTGGTATTTATTCAATTTCAGGAAGTAATAATTGCCTCCGCGCCTTCATTAAGAAAGAGGAAGAGAGGTACCAAGCTGACAAAAAAGGCCAGGGCGACTGCTGTCTTAACGTGGGAAACGGCCCAGTCGGGGTTTCGTGGGCGAGGTTCAAGGGTTGTGAGAATAGGGTACGCTAACAATAAAAAAACGATGGCTAAGCTCGAGGTTATAATAAGTGAGGAGGGATGCATAGCTGCTACTTGGATTTGCACCAAGAGTTTTTGGTTCCTAAGACCAATGGATGAGCTGTTATCCTTTAGGAGCAGTCCGAGTGAGCCCTGGGGTCCAACCAAGGTCGCGGAGATTAGCAGTCTTCGTTGCTGGCGAGCCTCTCTCGGTGGATAAGGGGATATTAGCCCCTGTTTTTAGAATCACAATCTAATGTTTTTGTTAAACTATATCTACAGTAGGTTCAGCCTCAAATCAGTTCGGGCTTTAAAATAAGTAGGAGCAGAGGGAGGAGGTGAAGGGCTATAATAAGGTGCTCCCGTGTGTGGGAGGGGCTTAGGGTAATAATGTGTGCTGGGAGGGGTCCCCGTTGTGTTATAAGGAATATGTAGAGGGAGTAGCTCGCTGTAATAAGAGTCCCGGCCCCTGTTAATACAAGGGTTCATCATGACCAGCCAAATAGGGAGGTAATAATTAGAAGCTCACCCATGAGGTTAGGTAGAGGGGGCAGGGCTAAGTTTGCAAGGCTGGCAATAAATCACCATGTCGCTATGAGGGGTAAAACTATTTGTAGGCCTCGGGCTAAAAGCATGGTTCGGCTGTGAATGCGCTCATAGTTTGTATTGGCTAAACAGAAGAGAGCTGAAGATGTTAGGCCGTGTGCGATTATGAGAATTACGGCGCCGGCAAAGCCTCAGGGTGTTTGAATGAGAATACCGCCTACGACTAGGCCTATATGACTTACTGATGAGTAGGCGATTAGGGATTTTAAGTCTGTTTGACGGAGACAAGTCGAGCCTGTTATAATAACCCCCCATAGGGCCAGAATAATAAAGGGGTAGCTTAGCTCCTTGGTTAGGGGCTCTAGCATAATTATTATTCGGATTATTCCGTATCCGCCGAGTTTAAGGAGAACTGCGGCTAGCACTATTGAGCCTGCAACGGGGGCTTCTACATGTGCTTTTGGGAGTCAAAGGTGGGCCCCATATAGTGGTATTTTTACTAGAAATGCGACAAGACATCCTGCTCATCATAGCTTGTCTGCATAGGAGGAGAGGGGCGTGTGGGAAGTGTATTGAATAGTTAATAAGGACAGCGAGCCGACATCTTTTTGGAGTAGGAGAAGGGCAACTAGTAGTGGGAGGGAGCCGGCCAAGGTGTAGAAGAGGAAATATACCCCCGCATTAAGGCGTTCTGTTTGGTTGCCTCAACGGGTAATAATGATTAGTGTGGGGATTAGGGTTGATTCAAATATAACATAAAACATTAGGAGTTCAGTGGCACTAAAGGCTATGATAAGGAAGACCTGTAAGGACGTAAGGAGGGTAATGTATATTCGTTGGCGGTTAATGGGCTCAAGTGCTGTGTGGCTTTGACTTGCCAGGATCATAAGGGGCAGAAGTCAGCAGGTTAGGACAAGGAGGGGTGTGGAAAGGGCGTCGGTTGCCATAAAGGGGGTAAGGCAAGATCAGCCTGTTTCTGATGTATTTTTCAGTCAAGTGAGGCTAACTAAAGCAATTACTAGACTGTGGGAGAGGGTTGTGGGTCACAATCATTTGGCAGGGGTAAGCCAGGCTGTGGGAAGGAGCATTAGGGTTGGGATAAGGATCTTTAGCATTGTAGGAGGTTTAAAGTTTGAAGACGGTCGGAACCGTGGGTTCGAGCAGTGGCAACCAGTAGTGCTAGCCCTGCGCTTGCTTCACAAGCTGAAAAAGCCAATAGGAGCATTGGGGCTGCCGAGAAGTTGGTGGAGCCTAGCTGTAATGTTCATAGGGAGAGTCCAATAAATAAAGAGAGTATTATACCTTCTAAACACAAGAGAGCGGAAAGAAGGTGGGTTCGGTGAAATGCCAGGCCTGTTAGTCCTAGAATAAAGGCTGATGAAAAGGCGAAGTGGGTTGGGGTCATTAGACAATTATGGACTTTAACCACAAGTTTTTGAGCCGAAATCAAATGTTTTTCTTGAACTAATTGTCTATTCGGCTCACTCTAGTCCGCCTTGAAGTCACTCATAAATTAGGCCAAGGGTAAGCAAAACCAAGACGGTTGCGGCCCAGAGGAGTGTTAGGAGGGGGGAGGTTAACTGATCTCCCCAGGGGAGGGGCAATAGGAGAGCAATTTCTAGGTCAAAGAGGAGGAAAAGAATGGCAACTAAAAAGAAGCGTAGGGAGAATGGTAGGCGGGCCGATCCTAGTGGGTCAAAGCCGCATTCGTAGGGGGATAACTTCTCGTGGTCGGGGGTTATCTGGGGAAGTCAGAAGGATACAATAGCCAGGACTGTGGAAAGCAAAATAGTAATTGTAATTACAGCTATCGCTAGGTTCATTATCTTTCCTTGGGCTTTAACCAAGACCGGGTGATTGGAAGTCACTTATACTAGCTTTAATACTAGAAAGATTAAGAGCCTCATCAGTAAATGGAGATGTATAGGAATAGTCATACAACGTCTACAAAATGTCAATACCAAGCAGCTGCTTCAAATCCAAAGTGATGTTCTGATGTGAAGTGGTATTGGATTTGTCGTAATAGGCAAACAGCTAGGAATGTGGAGCCAATAATAACATGTAGTCCGTGGAAGCCTGTTGCTACGAAGAAGGTAGACCCATATACTCCGTCTGCAATTGTAAAGGGGGCTTCATAGTATTCTATGGCTTGAAGAAAGGTGAAATAAAAGCCCAGGAGAATGGTTAGGGCTAGCGATTGAATCGCTTGTTTTCGTTCTCCCTCTATAAGGCTGTGATGGGCTCAGGTAACTGTAACACCAGATGCTAGTAGCACAGCTGTATTGAGCAAGGGCACTTCAAAGGGGTCAAGAGTGGTAATGCCTGTAGGGGGTCAGCAGCCACCTAGTTCGGGGGTGGGGGCAAGGCTTGCATGGTAAAAGGCTCAGAAGAAGCCTAGGAAAAAGAAGACTTCTGAGGTAATAAAAAGAATTATACCATATCGAAGACCTTTTTGTACAGGGGGTGTGTGGTGACCTTGGAACGTACCTTCTCGTACGATATCTCGTCATCATTGGTATATTGTGAGAAGGAGTAGGGCTGTTCCTAAAGTTATAAGTGTTGTCGAACGGAAGTGAAATCAGGTTGCGAGGCCTGATGTTATTAGCAGGGCAGCAATTGCTCCTGTAAGGGGTCAAGGGCTGGGGTCAACTATGTGGTAGGGGTGTGCTTGATGGGCCATTAGACGTTTTCTTGTAGGTAGAGTGTTAACAGAAGAACGAAGACGTATGCTTGAATTATTGCTACGGCAATTTCTAGGAGGGTTAGGAGAACCAGTACTGTCGTTGTGAGAATTGCTACGGTGGGTATTAGGGGTAGAAGTACAAAGGCGGCTGTGGCAATTAGTTGAATTAAAAGGTGGCCGGCTGTTAAGTTGGCTGTTAGCCGGACCCCCAGGGCCAGGGGCCGAATAAAAAGGCTAATTGTTTCGATAATAATGAGAACTGGGATGAGGGGGCCGGGTGTGCCTTCTGGTAGGAGGTGTCCTAGTGCATGGGTTGGTTGGTTTCGTATCCCAATAATTACTGTGGCTAGCCAAAGAGGGGTTGCGAGCCCGAGATTAAGTGATAGTTGGGTAGTAGGGGTAAAGGTATAAGGGAGTAGTCCTAGCATGTTTAGGGTAATTAAGAAAATTATTAATGAAGTCAGCAGGGCGGCTCATTTATGGCCTCCTAAGTTTAAGGGGAGAAGTAGTTGTTGTGTGAAGCGATTAATAAATCAGCCTTGGAGTGATAGAAATCGGTTGTTTAATCATCGGCTTGTAGGGGTCGGGTAAAGAACTCAAGGTAGGGTAAGGGCGAGGGCCATTAGGGGAATTCCTAAATAGGTGGGGCTCATAAACTGGTCAAAAAAGCTTAGTGTCATGGTCAGGTTCAGGGTTCTGTTTTGGCTTTCTCTGCGCTTTGTAGCGTAGGTGTATTTGGAAAAGTATGGGCTGTGACTTTTGGTGGAATAACCGTTAGAAAAATTAATCAGGAGAAGACTAGGATGGCAAATCAGGGTGCGGGGTTGAGTTGGGGCATGTCGCTAGGGGTGGTTGGGGATCACCAATCTTTAGCTTAAAAGGCTAACGCTATGCCCACTTTAGCTTCTTAGCGAGGCGTCTTCAAGTATTCGGGAGGATCAGTTTTCAAAGTGTTCTAAAGGAACTGCTTCCACTACGATAGGTATAAAGCTGTGATTTGCTCCGCAAATTTCAGAGCATTGTCCGTAAAACACCCCCGGTCGGGATGCAATAAAGGCTGTTTGGTTCAGGCGGCCGGGTACCGCATCTATTTTAACCCCCAGGGCTGGTACTGCTCATGAGTGTAATACGTCATCGGCAGATACTAGAACTCGGATGGGGGATTCAACTGGGATGACCATGCGATGATCGGCTTCTAGTAAGCGGAACTGACCGGGGGTTAGATCCTGGGTTGGGATTATATATGAATCAAAGCCAAGGTCTTCATAATCAGTGTACTCATAGCTTCAGTATCATTGGTGGCCGACGGCCTTAATTGTTAACAGGGGGTTATTAATTTCGTCCATAAGATAAAGGATGCGAAGGGAGGGCAGTGCAATTAGGATTAAGATAATTGCTGGGAGGATTGTTCAGATAATTTCAATTTCTTGTGAGTCTAGAATGTACTTGTTGGTTAATTTAGTGGTGACTATGGCAAGAATAATATAAAGTACTAGGGTGCTGATGAGGAAGACGATTATCAAAGCGTGGTCGTGAAAGTGAAGAAGTTCTTCTATAACAGGTGAAGCTGCATCTTGAAATCCAAGTTGTGACGGATGGGCCATTAAAACCCAAGACACGCGGGGGTCTAACCCGCATCTCGGCCTTGACAAGGCGGTGTAATATACTCTTTTACTAGTGTCTTATAAAGAAAGTGGCAGAGCGGTTATGTGGTCGGCTTGAAACCGACCTATGGGGGTTCGATTCCTCCCTTTCTCGTTAATCCGCCTGTACTTGTACAAAGGCGGGCTCTTCGAATGTGTGGTAAGGGGGAGGGCAGCCGTGAAGTCACTCTACATTGGTTGTGGTTAGGTCGGCTGCTAGGACTTCGCGTTTAGCTGCAAATGCTTCTCAAATAATGAATAGGAACATAATGACTGCAACTAGTGAAATTAGGGAGCCGATTGAGGAGACTGTATTTCATAGGGTGTAGGCATCAGGATAGTCCGAGTACCGTCGAGGTATTCCAGCTAAGCCGAGGAAATGTTGGGGGAAGAAAGTTAGGTTGACCCCAACAAACATAATACCAAAGTGAATTTTTGTTCACGTGCTATGAAGGGTGTAGCCTGAGAATAGTGGGAATCAGTGGACAAAGGCGGCGACAATGGCAAATACGGCCCCCATAGATAATACGTAGTGGAAGTGGGCAACCACGTAGTATGTGTCATGAAGTACAATGTCTAGGGATGAATTAGCTAACACAATGCCAGTTAAGCCCCCTACTGTAAACAGGAAAATAAACCCAAGGGCCCATAGAAGTGGGGTTTCTCATTTAATTGAGCCTCCGTGTAGAGTTGCGAGTCAGCTAAATACTTTTACGCCCGTGGGAATCGCGATAATTATGGTGGCAGATGTAAAATAAGCGCGTGTGTCTACGTCTATGCCCACCGTAAACATGTGGTGGGCTCAGACAATAAATCCTAAAAGGCCAATAGCCATTATTGCTCACACCATACCCATATAGCCAAAGGGCTCTTTTTTGCCGGAGTAGTATGCAACGATGTGTGAGATCATACCAAAGCCTGGAAGAATTAGAATATACACTTCGGGGTGGCCAAAAAATCAGAATAAATGTTGGTAAAGAATTGGGTCGCCTCCTCCTGCGGGGTCAAAGAAGGTGGTGTTAAGATTTCGGTCCGTAAGGAGCATTGTAATGCCGGCGGCGAGAACAGGCAGGGAAAGAAGTAGGAGAACTGCGGTAATTAAAACGGCCCAAACAAACAATGGCGTTTGGTATTGAGAAATAGCTGGGGGCTTCATATTAATAATGGTGGTAATAAAGTTAATTGCACCAAGGATTGAGGAGATTCCTGCTAGATGGAGGGAGAAAATTGTTAGGTCAACAGATGCTCCTGCATGGGCTAGGTTGCCGGCTAGGGGAGGATACACTGTTCAGCCAGTCCCGGCGCCTGCTTCTACTCCTGAAGAAGCAAGAAGAAGGAGAAAAGAGGGGGGCAGAAGTCAGAAGCTTATGTTATTTATACGGGGAAAAGCCATGTCGGGTGCCCCAATCATTAGGGGGATAAGCCAGTTCCCAAAGCCTCCAATCATAATTGGCATTACTATAAAGAAAATTATTACAAAGGCATGTGCCGTAACAATTACATTATAAATTTGGTCGTCTCCAAGGAGAGCGCCCGGTTGACTTAGTTCTGCTCGGATAAGTAGGCTTAGGGCTGTGCCTACCATGCCGGCTCAGGCACCAAATACTAGATAAAGGGTGCCGATGTCTTTGTGATTAGTGGAGAAAAATCAACGTGTGATGGCCACAGGTAGGATGGCTGAGTTTTAAGCGGTGGATTGTAGCCCCATAGAGAGAGGTTTGAGTCCTCTTCTTACCAAGCCCTGAGGTGTTTTACATATTAGATTGCAAATCTAAAGAAGCAGGCTAGCGTCTGCCGGGGCTTTCCCCCGCCTCTGCCCCGCCTCGTAGGCGGGGGAAAGGTAGGTGGATGCTCGCTGGTTTGGGCGCTTAGCTGTTAACTAAGATTTTGCAGGATCGAGGCCTGTTCACCTAGGAAGGCTTTAGCTTAATTAAAGTGTCTGTTTTGCATGCAGGAGATGTGGGGTAGTGTCCCGCAAGTCTTATCAGGGGCTGGGGGATTTTCACACCCGCTTAGGGCTTTGAAGGCCCTTGGTCTTGTCTTAACCTAAGTCCCTTAAAGGGCTATTAGTGCTATTGTGGCGGGAGTGAGAGGTAAAAGCAACAGTGTTGCCATGGTTGAGATGGCAAGAGGTAACGTTAGTTGTAGGGACGGCAGGCGTCAGGGGGAGGTTGCGGTGAGGTTGTTGGGTGAAATGGTTAATGTTATTGCGTAAGATAGGCGTAGGTAGAAGTATAGGCTTAGAAGGGCGGTTATTGCTACTAGTGTAGCTGTTGGGGCGAGGTCCTGTTTAGCAAGTTCTTGAAGGATCAGCCATTTGGGCATGAAGCCTGTGAGCGGGGGAAGGCCGCCCAGTGATAGTAAAAGAAGGGGGGCAAGGGCTGTTAGGGCAGGGGTTTTTGCCCAAGAGGTGGCGAGGGTATTAATATTAGTTGTCTTGTTAAGTTTGAAGACAAGGAAAGTTGAAAATGTTATGATAATATAAGTTAGGAGTGCAAGGATGGTTAAGGAGGGGGCAAATTGTATAATAAGAACTATTCATCCTAGGTGGGCGATAGAGGAGTAAGCAAGGATTTTACGTAGCTGGGTTTGGTTGAGGCCCCCTCACCCCCCTACAAGGGTGGAGGTGAGCCCCAAGATGATTAGCAGGGTGGTGTTAGTGGCAGGGGTTTGAAGGAGCAGGGCAAAGGGTGCAAGTTTTTGTCAGGTAGATAAAATAAGGCCTGTGGTAAGGTCTAAGCCTTGAAGTACTTCAGGCAGTCAGGAGTGCACGGGGGCAAGGCCTATTTTTAGTGCAAGGGCGAGGGTTACTAGGCTGGTTGGGAGGGGGTGGGCAACTTGTAGGAGGTCTCATTGTCCAGTGAGCCAAGCGTTAGTGGTGCTAGCAAAAAGAAGCATGGCAGCCCCTGCAGCTTGGATTAAAAAGTATTTAGTGGCGGCTTCAACTGCCCGGGGGTGATGGTGTTGGGCTATTAGGGGAATAATGGCAAGGGTATTTATTTCTAGGCCCATTCAGGCGAGAAGTCAGTGGGAGCTTGCGAAGGTCGTAGTAGTGCCGAGGCCAATGCCAAATAATAGGGTGGTTAAAATGTATGGGTTCATTAGCAAAGGAAGGATTTTAACCATCATGTTTGGGGTATGGGACCAAGAGCTTAATTAGCTGACTTTACTAGGAAATAGTGTAGTGGAAGCACCAAGAGTTTTGCTCTCTTTAGGCGGGGTTCGAGTCCCTCTTTTCTAAGAAGCGGGGGGGATTTGAACCCCCATAAGTCACTCTATCAAAGTGGTCCTTTTCTTCAGGCACGGCTTCTTTTATAGTTGGGGAGGCAGGCCAGCGAATGCAATGGGGAGGGCTAGATGTCAAATGACCAGGGCCAGTGTGAGGGGAAGGAAATTTTTTCAAATTAGGTGCATAAGCTGGTCATATCGGAATCGGGGGTAGGAGGCTCGCACCCACAAGAAAACTACGGAGAGGAGGGTGGCTTTGGTTATAAGGTTAATGGCGGTTAATTCGGGAATTGTGGGGATGTGGGAGGCCCCTAAAAAGAGGATGGTGGAGAGGGTGTTTATAAGTAGAATATTTGCGTATTCGGCCAGGAAAAACAAGGCGAAGGGACCTCCTGCATATTCCACGTTGAAGCCTGAGACGAGCTCGGATTCACCTTCGGTGAGGTCAAAGGGGGCCCGGTTTGTTTCTGCTAGGGTGGAGATATATCATATTGCGGCGAGGGGTCAAGCGGGCAGAAGTAACCAGATGCTCTCTTGGGCAGTATTAAAGGTCTGGAGTGTAAACCCTCCGGTAAAGATAATGGCGTTTAAAAGGATTAGGCCGAGGCTAACTTCATATGAGATGGTTTGGGCTACGGCCCGGAGGGCTCCAATGAGGGCATATTTTGAATTGGATGCTCAGCCTGAACCCAAGATGGAATATACTGCCAGGCTAGAGAGTGCTAAAATAAAGAGGATACCTAGGTTTAGGTCAATGACTGCATAGGGGAGGGGTATTGGGGCCCAGAGGGTTAGTGCAAGGGTGAGTGCTAGCATAGGGGCGAGGAGAAAAAGCACGGGGGAGGAGGTGGAGGGGCGGACTGGTTCTTTAATAAATAGTTTTACGCCATCGGCGATGGGTTGGAGCAGCCCATAGGGTCCAACAATGTTGGGGCCTTTTCGTAGTTGCATATAACCAAGCACTTTTCGTTCTAGAAGGGTGAGGAAGGCGACGGCTAGAAGAACGGGTACGATAAAGGCCAGTGGATTAAGAATGTGGGTAATAAGAATTGAAGTCATAGTTAAGGAGAGGACTTGAACCTCTGTAAAAAGGGCTTAGGTCTTTTGCATTTACCAGGCTCTGCCACCCCAACATGCCATTCTCTTGGGCAGTGGGGATATGCCCTCTTGCCTATTTTAGTTGTTTTCATTAGGTGGGGGTAAGGCATGCTTGGGGTAGAGGCCTTTTCTTTTCGGTCCTTTCGTACTAGAAAAGAGCATATCATAGATAGAAACTGACCTGGATTACTCCGGTCTGAACTCAGATCACGTAGGACTTTAACCGTTGAACAAACGGACCCTTAATAGCGGCTGCACCATTAGGATGTCCTGATCCAACATCGAGGTCGTAAACCCCCTTGTCGATATGGGCTCTAAAAGGGGATTGCGCTGTTATCCCTAGGGTAACTCGGTCCGTTGATCGGCGTTGCCGGATCTTATTGGTCAGAAATTCTGTTGACTAGAGCTGCGGCTCTTAGCTGTAGGAGCATTGGTGCTCCCCTTCCACGTGGGGGTTATTTGTTGCCCCGCGGTCGCCCCAACCAAAGACATTAGGGAAGGGTTCCACTGGTTTTAGCCCGTTATACTGGGGAACTTGACAGGATCTTCTCTGGTATCTAAAGCTCCATAGGGTCTTCTCGTCTTATGTTTATATCCCCGCTTCTGCACGGGGAGATCAATTTCATTGACTTGAAAGAGGAGACAGTTAAGCCCTCGTTGTGCCATTCATACAGGTCTTCATTTAAAAGACAAGTGATTGCGCTACCTTTGCACGGTCAAAATACCGCGGCCGTTAAACTAATAGTCACAGGGCAGGCGGGACCTCTTATTCTTTAGTCTTGCAAGAGGCGATGTTTTTGGTAAACAGGCGAGGCTTGATTTGTTTGCCGAGTTCCTTCTCTTTCTTTTAGTCTTTCCTTAGGTGCACACCTGTGTAGGGTTAACGGTTTAAGTTTGAAATTTTTACTCGTTATTTAAATAATTATTCAGGGCCCTCTTTGTTTGGGACCGTTAGTGTTCGGTGTGGGTTCGTTCCGAGTTACACATGTGCCAGGAGAGAGGCGGGGCTCTCTTATTACTCATATTAGCAGGGTCTCCCCCATGCTAAGCATGGGGTGGCCCGATATAGAAAGGGGGGAGTAAGAATTTTTGATCAGGATGGGGGGGCCTGGGATTGTATTTGAGCTATAACGCTTTCTATTGGGATGGCTGCTTTTAGGCCCACCCAAATACTTGTCCTTGTTTATTATGATCTTTATCCTCCCGGAAAAGTTGTGTCTTGTTTCAAAGGGGCTGTACCCCCTTTGACTAACTCTCTCGGCTTCTTGTAGTATTAGACAGGGGTAGAACTAAAGTAAATAAAGAAGCTGAGGGGCTGAACTTCTATCCAATTCTCGGGCAACCAGCTATAACTAGGTTCGGTAGGTTTATCACCTCTACTCAAAGCTCATCCCACTCTTTTGCCACAGAGACGGGTTCGCCCTATTACCAGGCTGTCTTGGAGTAGCTCCCCTAGTTTCGGGGTGTCAAACTAAAGTACTCTTTGCTTGGGTCACGCTGGCTAAATCATGATGCAAAAGGTACGAGGTTAAATCTCTGCTTTGCTTGGCTTTACTGGGTTATTTCATTTCTCTTTCAGCGATCCCTTGCGGTACTTTCTCTATTGCTCCTTAGTCCTTTTTCTGTCGCCCATACTAAAGGGGAAAAATGGTTTGTTTAATATATACACTCGTGTATTTGGGGTTATAAATAATGATTGGTTGTTGTTGTATTAGTGGGCTAGCTGTTGGGCGTCAGGGTGACCCGATTTGCACGGATGTCTTTTCAGTGTAAGGGAAATGTTTTTCTGGCTTAACTACACCCTGATTTTTCCAAGTGCACCTTCCGGTACCCTTACCATGTTACGACTTGCCTCCCCTTCGCAGTATTAGGGTTTTAATTATTAAAAGTGATGAGCTCGGGGAGAGTGACGGGCGGTGTGTGCGCGCTTCAGGGCCGATTTCAGCGGAACACGCTATTTTCCGCTTACTACTAAATCCTCCTTCAGACGCGTATTTCAGTGCGTCGTTCGTGTTCCCTTTTATAGGGAATGTAGCCCATTTCTTCCCCCTCCATGCGCTACACCTCGACCTGACGTTTTGGGTTTTGCCAGCTGTGCTTACTATTAGGCCTTCACAGGGTAAGCTGACGACGGCGGTATATAGGCGGGATAAACAAGGAAGGGTGAGGTTGAACGGGGGTTATCGGTTCTAGAACAGGCTCCTCTAGGGGGGTCTAAAGCACCGCCAAGTCCTTTGGGTTTTAAGCTGATGCTCGTAGTTCCCGGGCGGGCAGGGCGTGTGGCATAGTGCCAATGTTTAGGGCTAGGCATAGTGGGGTATCTAATCCCAGTTTGTGCCAGAGCTTTCGTGGGGTCAGGTGTTGTAAAGCCACCTTCGTGGTTGAGCTTCTAGCCTTCGGATGCGTATAACAGCTTTGAAGGTGTGCGGCTTTAGTTTTCATTTTCCATAACCACTCTTTACGCCGGATGTTATCAACTTGGGCCTCTCGTATAGCCGCGGTGGCTGGCACGAGTTTTACCGGCCCTCTTAGCTTTAACTAAGTCAAGCTTTCACTTATGGCTTAATGTCTATCACTGCTGAGTTCCCTTGAGGGTGTGGCTAAGCAAGGTGTCATGGGCTTTATGTTTAGTGCCTGATACCGGCTCCTTGCTCCCGGGCAGGGAGCTGTTAGGGCATTCTCACAGGGGTGCGGATACTTGCATGTGTAAATTTGGCTAAAGTTGATAATAAAGTCAGGACCAAGCCTTTGTGCTGGCGGAGCTTTCTAGGGCCCATCTTAACATCTTCAGTGTTATGCTTTAATTAAGCTACGCTAGC